AAATAGAAAAGATACAAAATCAAAAAATAAATATCACTAAAGGTGGGTCGTAAACCTTATTAGATACCAGAGTCAATGGTATCTAATAAGTTTTACCTACTATTGGATTTGAACCAATGACTCCCGCCGTATGAAAGCAGTACTCTAACCACTGAGTTAAGTAGGTCATTTATCATCCCAAAGAGAACCAAATGAAACCCATCCTGTCGATGGATTATAAATATCATATTACTTATAAGCAATACTAATCTAAGGAATACCACTCAAAGAGATCAAAGATTGTTGATGTTGGATCATGGAATATTTATCTTGACAAGAATTTATCTACATGATAAAATATGTATCACAAGCACTAAGGGCTATAGCTCAGTTGGTAGAGCAACTCGTTTACACGCGCGCCAATGTTTTTCAAGGGAGTTCATCATACAATCAGAAAAATTGATCTTGTTGAGAAATCGATGTCTTACTCCATAACTTTGAGGGAACCATAGCCTGACAAAGGGTTCGGTCCAATTTGGACGCCCATTTAGGAGGTGCCAAACAGACCCCATCATTGATTTGAGATCTTGATAAGGTGAATACCCAGTCTATTCAATGCTAGGCATAATGAGTATAAGGACCTCAAAAAAATCTCTTTTCGTCATATGAACTTTAAGGTGTATGAAGTTTCATATTTTATTTTTTAAGCAGAACGATAGAGACTTCATTTAACTTAGGTTGATCTAGGCCAGAGACAGACCTACGTCAAGATAATCCCACCTTTGAAACACTTTGGTAATGCTCCCAAATAATGAATCAGAGCACATGGAGCCATTTCCTTATCTTTTTTTCTGTCAAGAAAAAAAATGGCAGACTAACTGATATAAATATCAGTTAATGAAAGAGCCCAATGCAAAAAAAATGCATGTTGGGTTTTTGAAACAGTTCAGATCATTTTAATAATAATAAGTTTGATCTGTTTTACCGAGAAGGTCTACGGTTCGAGTCCGTATAGCCCTATAAAAATGTAAAAATGAAAAATGCAAAAAAAAATTGTATAATTTTCATTTCTTCATTATTATTTCTTGCTTGTAACTAAGTGAAATCCAATTATTCCTATAAGTTTACTCACGGCAATCGTTTAAGCAGATGAAAGAAAAAACGCATATCAATGGATCCAATCGATATTGATTTTTTCAATTGCAGATAAACAAACCAACCTTTCGTCATTAATCTTCGGAGGCGAATTACATATTCATATCCACAATAAAAGAATTTGTGAGACTCCCTTTCTTTTGATATCCCCAATCTTATTGAATTTTGGAAGTCAAATCATTTCACGGGCCTGGTGAAATGAAAAACTACGAAGAGGAATTCACATGGATTTAGGAAGGGCCTGCTGTATTTGTGTACAAGCTAAAGTTTTTTGAAAAACGAATATCTTTGGTCACTTTCATTGTCAAATAGGCTTTTCCTTCGTATACCTTACTTACCTCGACCTAGCGAAGCACAACACAAAAAAGATAGTCTTCTTTTTCTGTATTCAACCAAGAAAAACCCCTCCACCTGGATTCGAATCCTAATACTATTATTAAATAATAATAAAATAATAATAAAAGGAATATATCAACACAGGATCTTCTAAATCTTGAGATGGAAATTCCTATACATTCTCTTCTATTTGATTACTTGTTCTATTCTAAATCACTAAGAAAAAAAAAAATGAAAATAAAGACCTCCTGATTCTATTTATAGAAAATTATAGAAAAAAATAGAAATCTTTAAAGAATTTCTAATTAAAGAAGAAATAAGATAAGTAATTAATTTAGAATTCCCCGTCTTTAGAGAAAAAAACAAGAGAAACAGGAGAATTTGTATAAGAGTAATATATAGTTAGAAGGTTCTACTAACTAAATAAAATGGAAATAAGTATAATGGAAATAAAATCGGATTCCAAGTCGATGAATCTTGCAATGAGATATGCCCTACAATAAACCAATAAACAAAGCAAACTAGGCGGTTCGACCAAAATGAATTCTTGTTTTGACTAAATAGTTCTAAATAGTTATGGATGACTTGACAATTCCAATTCGAATCGACCAATAGAATCCGGTATATTTTCCACGTTCATAGGGGTGCGTTTATGTTTCTGCTTTACGAATATGATTTTTTTTGGGCATTTCTAATAATATCCATCCTTGTTCCTATTTTGGCATTTTTCATTTCCGGAGTGTTAGCCCCGATTAGCAAAGGGCCGGAGAAACTTTCTACTTATGAGTCGGGTATAGAACCAATGGGCGATGCTTGGTTACAATTTAGAATCCGGTATTATATGTTTGCTCTAGTTTTTGTTGTTTTTGATGTTGAAACGGTTTTTCTTTATCCATGGGCAATGAGTTTTGACGTATTGGGTGTATCTGTATTTATAGAAGCTTTCATTTTCGTGCTTATCTTAATTATTGGTTTAGTTTATGCATGGCGAAAGGGGGCATTGGAATGGTCTTAGCTCCTGAATATTCAG